GTTCCAGAAGATGTTAATGGTAAGCAAGAAGATTGTTTACGAAGAAACAACAAGAAAAATTCATATTCTGATACATAAGAGTTATATAGGAATCGAAATAGTCTTTTATTTTCTTTTTTCAAAAGAAAAATCGATTTCATTGAAGTAATAAGACTATTCCAATTCGAATAGTAGTTGAGAAAGAATCGCAATAAATGCAAAGATGGAACATCTTTGATCCGGTATTGAAGGAGTTGAACCAAGATTTCAAAATGGATAGGATAGGGTATTTCTATATGTGATAGATAATGTAAATGCAAAAATTTGTCTTCTAAAAAGGGAAATATTGAATGAATAGATCGTAAATTCTGAAACTTTGGTGTTTCTTTTTCTTTCGGACAAGATAATTCTCGTAGCGAGAATGGGATTTCTACAACGATCGCAAACCCCTCAGATAGAATCTGAGAATAAAACTCAGAATAAAAAAAATTGTTGTAATCCAACAATCGATCTTGGTTAGGATGATTAACCGAGTTAATCCAAAAATTCTGCTGATACATTCGAATAATTAAACGTTTCACAAGTAGTGAACTAAATTTCTTGTTATTACAACTAACAATTTCCACAGGTTCGGAACCTTTTAATCCATAATCATGGGCAAATGCATAAATATACTCCTGAAAGAGAAGTGGGTAAACGAAGTATTGTTGACGAGATTTCTGTTTTTCTGAATACCCTTCCAATTTTTCCATTTGTATTTCTACTTGAATCAGAAAGAAGAAGCATTTCTCGGTTTCTCAAATGATGATACATAGTGCAATATGGTCAAAACAGGGTGTTGCATTTTTTAATACAAACCCTGGAAAGAAAAGGAATCTAATCCACAGATCTTTTCCTTTTCTATCCAATTAGTTTATGTTTGTTCTAATTACAAAAGAGAACAAATCTTTTATTTTTGCAGGCCAATCGCTCTTTTGACTTTGGAATCCAGTCTCTTTATCAATATACTGCTTCTTTTACACATTCAATCCATAACATCCCTTTTCAATCTATAATCAAGAATAATTAGGATTTCTAAAAAAAAAAAAAAAAGAAAAAATCAAGGGTCCGTTCATAGGAAAACCCAACCTTTCCCCGCATCAGGCACTAATCTATTTTTAACGTCTAATTAGATCGGGGAATCATTTCAATTAAGAAGTTAAGCTCGTTGCTTTTTATTTTACCAGAATTGGAGCCAGGCTCTATCCATTTATTCACTAGACCCAGAAAATAGGAATTTTTTATTCCATTCCAAAAATCAAAAATAAGAAATTGATTTTATTACGACATGCTATTTTTTCCATTCATTACCCTTGAGGATCAGTCGTGGTCTTCTAGACTCTACCAAGAGTCTGGACGAATTTGTTGCTTCATCCAAATGTGTAAAAGATCATAGTCGCACTTAAAAGCCGAGTACTCTACCATTGAGTTAGCAACCCAGATAAAATAGGATCTTAGATACGATCGAAACCCAAAAATCAATGGAATTACACCGCACGCTCCTGTCAAAACATTGAACTAGCAAAACATTAAAAGAAAGATTTTATCGCCCATTAAAAACACTCAAATGCCAAAATGAACAGGTTCGGCTAAATTTCACTAAGGTTAAAAAAGGAGCGGCCCCAATCACGATAGCAAAATTGTCATTTTTTTAGCAATTTATATTTCTTTATATAAATAAATCTTGTATGAGAGTACATGCAAGAGGGACAACCTTATCATTTGAGCGAAGTGTAGACAGAAAAACCTAATATGGAGTGAGGATAAAGAGACCTATCTATCTACAAATTCTATTTGTTCAATAGACCTTTGTCAATGGAAATACAATGGTAAGAAAACAAATTAGATAGAAAAAGTAAATAAAATAAGGGCTTATGTTGGATTGGCACGACATAAATCCAGTCAAAAATAGGACTAAGAAAGAGGCAAATTGTGTCTAAATAATTAGACAACGAGGGATACTAGTGATCCTCTCCTACTTTTTTATTCATTTAGTTCTTCAATTAACTCAAAGTTCCTTCTTTTTCTTTAAAGAATTCTGCCTTCCTTAAAATATCATAAACAGTTCTTGTAGGTTGAGCACCCTTTTCAAGGAAATAGAGAATAGCTGGAACATTTAAACAAGTTTGATTCTTTATCGGATCATAAAAACCTACTTTTCGAAGATCTCTTCCTTCTCTTCGAGATCGAACATCAATTGCAACGATTCGATAGACAGCTTATTGGGATAGATGTAGCTAAACAATGCCCCCCCTAGAAACGTATAGGAGGTTTTCTCCTCATACGGCTCGAGAAAAAGATTCGAATTTCTGTCTATAATACAAGTAGATAGAAATTAGACTATGACTTGCATTAATTTCCTTACAGAAAAAACAAATTTCATTTATACTCATGACTCAAGTTGGTTAATTTTGACTGACAGACTTAAAAGGAAAAATCCTTCCAAATTTTTTGAGTCGTCTCTAAACTCTTTTCTTTGTCTCATCTCGAACGAATTGACTTTTATTCCTTATTCTGATCCAATTCTATTGTTGAGACAATTGAAAATCGCGTTTACTTGTTCCGGAATTCTTTATCTTTGATTTGTGAAATCCTTGGGTTTAGACATTACTTCGGGAATTCCTATTCTTTTTTCTTTCAAAAGAGTAGCAACATACCCTTTTTTTCTTATTTCCTTCGATAAAGCATTTCCCTCTTCTATAGAAATCGAATATGGGCGATTGATTCTGATAAACTTTTAATTGAAAGAGTTTTTCCAATCTTCCAAAATTGGACTTTCTTCTTATTTTAACCTTTCGATTTCTATATTAAGGATAGACTGACAAAGTTGGCCTAATTTATTAGTTTTCACTAACCCTAGATTCTTTCCCTTGATAAAAAATCAATTCTGTCCTCTCGAGCTCCATCGTGTACTATTTACTTACAAACAACCCAGCGCAAATTTGGTTCGGGACGAATAGAACAGACTATGTCGAGCCAAGAGCATTTTCATTACTATGGAAAATGATGGATAACAAAATCCACAATCGATCATGTCCTTCAAGTCGCACGTTGCTTTCTACCACATCGTTTTAAACGAAGTTTTACCATAACAAACATTCCTCTAATTTCATTGCAAAGTGGTATAGGGAATTGATCCAATATGGATGGGATCATGAATAGTCATTGGTTTAGTTTAGTTTTTTGTATACTAATTCAAACTTGCTATCTATGGAGAAATATGGATAAAAGAAATAAGTATTTATCGGGGAAGACTCCGCAAAGATCCAATTTATTTAAACCCATATTCTATCATATGAAGGAAAGGAAACATAGTTCGAAAAAGACGAATAAACAAGTTTGCTTAAGACTTATTTTTTATTGAATTTCCATCCTCAACAGAGGACTCGAGATGGTCAATCCTGAAATGAGAAGCGAAGGATCGACTCTTCTCCAACAAATAAACTATCAACCTCAAAAAAAGTTTAATTAAATTAATTACTATATTAGAATTAGATTAGCAATATATTTTTCCATAACAAAAACTATTAACTAAATAAACTATTCCAATGAAAAGATTGAAAGTTTTTTGGTAGTTATAGAATTCTCGTACTTCTTCGACTCGAATACCAAAAGAGGGAAAAAAATGAAGTAAAAAAAAAAACACATTTCGTGTAAAGTCAAATTAAGGCCTTTGCTTTTACTTATAGCATTCTTTCTTTTACCTAAAAGAAGCAACTCCAAATCAAAAATCAGGAGAAGTATGATTTTTTGAATCCATTCTATCCAACGAACAGTTCTTACCTTATCCTTACCAGAATGGATCATTCTGGATATTTAAAGAATCGCAGATCGAGATGGTTTTCGCTTAACCAAAGAGGGGCCCTTTTTACTAATAATATAATACAACAAAAATCTATCTCTATCATAAAGGGATAGGTCTCATTTTTTATACAGTGTTTTACGTCAAGTTTAAAATTTTTTCAATTAATTCGAAAGCCGAGTAGACAGAATATATGAATTTCTCTCTAATCCTCACATTCCATTGATTTAGAAATGGATATTTGCAAATCAGATAATATCTAAAAAAAGAAAATGGAGTTCCTATCCATAGAATAGAAACCCTTTTTCTTTTTTCGCAAGCCGATCTTGGTCAAAAGTTTTAAGACCTGCGCTGAAACTAAAAACTTCCTATTCTTTAATCTGGCCATGAAATATAGAATTAGGATACCCCCTTTATTTTCTTTTTATTTACTTACTTTAGTTCTTTAGTTCGGGAAAAATAAATAGGGGGTCCTTCTTTTCTTTCACATTAGATGTCAAATGTATCATGTAAGAATTCCCCCTTCATGGATATGGAGCATAAAGTTTATCTAAGAAGTTCGAATTTCAAAACACATATGAGTAATGAGTAGTAGTAGGGGCATATCCTGAATGTGACTGATAGACCCAATTTTTCATGAAAATAAAGATATTCAATTTGACTGGACTTGACACTTGATTATGTTTTCTGAGAAAGAAAAAGAATGCTTAGAAATGCATCTAATCTAAGAGTTCATAAGAGATAATTATTCTCTTTAATAAACTTTCTTTTGTCTCGTGTGGGGTACAATATGATTTCATCTTTCGTTTCATCAGAAAAAATCTGGGACGGAAGGATTCGAACCTCCGAGTAACGGGACCAAAACCCGCTGCCTTACCACTTGGCCACGCCCCATTTCTGGTTTTATGCGACACTAATAAACACTATTATGTTTATTTGTTATTCGTCAATCCCACTTCAATTACATAAAAAATTACATAAAAAATGAGGGATACTCTCTTGCTAGGATTCTAGACATGCGGATAATATAGAATCCAAAAAATGCATTGATCATTACATGGAATTCTATTAAGATATTATATGAAAGTCGAATTTCTTCCATTCTCATTTGAGAGTGCGAATACAAGGAGGTATTTTGCGTTTGGGAAAGTCCGAAGAAAAAAGGATTTTGAACCCGCCTTTTCTTTTTTCCCTTAGAAAAATAACTCAATCAAAATCCAATTATCTACTCTACAAGAACGAAATGCTTGTTATGCCTAATATACTTAGTTTAACCTGTATCTGTTTTAATTCTGTTCTTTATCCGACTAGTTTTTTCTTCGCCAAATTGCCCGAAGCTTATGCCATTTTCAACCCAATCGTGGATTTTATGCCTGTCATACCTATACTCTTTTTTCTATTAGCCTTTGTTTGGCAAGCTGCTGTAAGTTTTCGATGAAATCTTTACTACTCTGTTCTGTCTGCCAAATTGAATGATGTATTCATTCCAAAAAAATTCTAAAAATGAATAAAAGCCGAGAAGTCTTATATTATGAACCTTCGATTCTAAAATTCTAATTCTTCTACATTGAATGTATAGCTGCAGCAATAAATTGGGATCCGCCTTTCTACCCCACCCCCTGCACCTACGTTGAGCAGGTACCTTTAGGTACCCACACAATACCTAACCTAATTTTTGATATTGATAAGAGTGCTTATTATAAATCAATTCTTGCAATTTTTTTCAAGAATTGATTTTTGCATTTTTAGGTGTAAAAATAAACAAAACCCATCCTAGTGGATCTGTGTGGTAAGGAAAAACGGGTAATCTATTCCTTAAAAAAAAATCTTGGAGATTATGTAATGCTTACTCTCAAACTTTTTGTTTATACAGTAGTGATATTCTTTGTTTCCCTCTTTATCTTTGGATTCTTATCTAATGACCCAGGACGTAATCCTGGGCGTGAGGAGTAAAAATCCAAATTTTTTTGGAATTTTTTCTTACAAATTGGATTTGTTTCGTACATTTATCTATGAGAAAATCCGGGGGTCAGAATTCCTTCCAATTCGAAAGTCCCAAATGATCCGAGGGGGCGGAAAGAGAGGGATTCGAACCCTCGGTACAAAAAAATTGTACAACGGATTAGCAATCCGCCGCTTTAGTCCACTCAGCCATCTCTCCCCGTTCCAAATCGAAAGGTTTCCGTGATATGACAGAGGCAAGAAATAACGATTGCAAAAAATCCTTCCTTTTTCTTTCAAAAGTCCATAAAAATTATATTGCCAATTCCATTTTAATTATATTCTTTTTTCTTAATGTTAATAAAAAAAAGAAGAAAATTCTTGTTTTTTCTTTCTAAAATTCGATATTGGCTGAGAAACAATCAGATAGATTTTCTCTTCAGCGGGCATTTTCATATAGGACTTGTTATAATAAAACAAGCAGGTTATATAAAAAATAAAAAACTCTTTTTTCGATTATTTATAAACAAAACAAAAAGGGTTCTTATCAAACCCACCATAAAATTGGAAAGAAAGATAAAGTAAGTAGACCTGACTCCTTGAATGATGCCTCTATCCACTATTCTGATATATAAATTCGATGTAGATGAAATTGTATAAGCGGATTTTTTGTATTTCCTTAGACTTAGACCGCGCAAGGCAAGAATTTTTCGCTATTTACGATTTCATATTCTTGTTACTAGATGTTCTATAGGAATAAGAAGAAATCGCAACTCCTTTCCGCTACACATAAAAATTGATTTCGAAAGTCAATTTTTTTTTTCAATATCTTTCTTTTTTTTTTCAGAATCCAATTTTTGTTCTTCCACCCATGCAATAGAGAGCGAGTGGGAAAAGAGGGGTTACTTTTATTTTCATTTTTCCTTAAAAGATAGGCTTTGAAATAGGAGTCATGGAATAATGCTGAATTCAAATGTTTATTTCTATAGTATAAGAAAAACTAATCGAATCAAATTCATGGATTTACCACGACCTCGGTTGTGACCCCATAGATAAAAATAAAAAATTTCTATCTTCGAGACCTTTGAAAAAGGGCATTGAACGAGAAAGAAATCGTCCACAGATAATCAAACTATCGTATGCCTTGGAAGTGATATGAGGTGCTCGGAAATGGTTGAAGTAATTGAATAGGAGGATCACTATGACTATAGCCCTTGGTAGAGTTACTAAAGAAGAAAATGATCTATTTGATATTATGGACGACTGGTTACGAAGGGACCGTTTCGTTTTTGTAGGATGGTCCGGCCTATTGCTCTTTCCTTGTGCTTATTTCGCTTTAGGGGGTTGGTTTACAGGGACAACTTTTGTAACTTCTTGGTATACCCATGGATTGGCTAGTTCCTATTTGGAAGGTTGTAATTTCTTAACCGCGGCAGTTTCCACCCCTGCCAATAGTTTAGCACACTCTTTGTTGCTACTATGGGGCCCGGAAGCGCAAGGGGATTTTACTCGTTGGTGTCAATTAGGCGGTCTGTGGACTTTTGTCGCTCTCCATGGGGCTTTTGCACTAATAGGTTTCATGTTACGTCAATTTGAACTTGCTCGGTCTGTTCAATTGCGGCCTTATAATGCAATTTCATTCTCTGCTCCAATCGCTGTTTTTGTTTCCGTATTCCTTATTTATCCACTGGGGCAATCTGGTTGGTTCTTTGCGCCGAGTTTTGGCGTAGCAGCGATAT